TCCCACCAATAAACGACGAGCACCCATATTAACTTTATTAACATTAACGACGAGATTTTTTATCGTTTCTCGTATGCTCCCGGAAATTCCGAGTAGGTGCAAATTCTCCCAATTTGTGACCTACCATACTATCTGTTATATAAATAGGTAAATGCTCTTTCCCATTATGAATAGCAATTGTATGGCCGATCATTTTGGGTATAATGGTAGATGCCCGGGACCAAGTTACTATTATTTCTTTTTCTGTCCTTCGGTTGAGCTTCTCAATTTTTTCCAATAAATGATTAGCTACAAAGGGTTTTTTTTTTAGTGTTTTTAGTGAACGTGTCACAGCAAATTCCTCCTATCTTTTTTATTTTTTTTTGTAAAGACGAAGAAACATATTTGATTTTCAATACTCTCCTATTTACTACGGCGACGGAGAATCAAACTATCACTATATTTTTTCTTTTTTCTATTTCTTCTTCCAAGCGCAGGATAACCCCAAGGGGTTGTGGGTTTTTTTCTACCAATTGGGGCCCTCCCTTCACCACCCCCATGGGGATGGTCTACAGGATTCATAACTACCCCTCTTACTACAGGACGCTTACCTAGCCAACACTTAGATCCGGCTCTACCCAAACTTTTCTGGTTCACCCCAAGATTACCCACTTGCCCGACTGTTGCTGAGCAGTTTTTGGATATCAAACGGACCTCCCCAGATGGTAATTTTAATGTGGCCGATTTACCCTCTTTTGCAATCAGTTTCGCTACAGCACCCGCAGCTCTCGCTAATTGTCCGCCCTTTCCAAGTGTGATTTCTATGTTATGTATGGCCGTGCCTAAGGGCATATCGGTTGAAGTAGATTCTTCTTTTTGATCAATCAAAACCCCTTCCCAAACTGTACAAGCTTCTTCCAAAGCATACGGCTTTCCGGATGTATATGATGATATCTAGACAGATGGATCTTATATGAATCGTATGATGAAGTACCACATGAGTTGATATATTGGAATCCAAATCTGCCGAATCACTCATGTTATGATCTTCTACATCCTAGGTCTCCCCGTTCCTTCATCTGGCTTATGTTCTTCATGTAGCATTCAGACCGAATGACTCTATGAAATTACGTCGATACTTCCACATATTACGGGTAACGTAGGAGACATCTCTATTTTTCCCCCGGGGTAGAATTACCACTGCTTAGCTTTCAATTCGCCTCTGACCATCAAATGAAATGTGAATAACTCGTCCTCCTCTCTTTGAAACAAGGGGCGCTTCCGGTTCTGTCGGTGCTTCAAACAATTTTGTCTTCTCCATATTACCATATCTCTAGAGTCAATAATTTTCTATGAGGAACTACTGAACTCAATCACTTGCTGCCGATACTCTTCAGTTTTCTGTTGAGGTCTATCCCGTAGAGGTACTCAAATTGGATCAGTGATCGATTTCTAGGTTTCGTCGTAAACCTAATTGGTTACTTCCAATTACGTAAATCAATAGTTCAAACCGCACTCAAAGGTAGGGCATTTCCCATTGAGATAGGAACTTCTGTACCAGAAACAATGGTATCTCCAATTATAGCCCCTCTGGGATGTAAAATATATCTCTTCTCACCATCCCTATAGTGTATGAGACAAATGTTTGCATTTCGATTAGGGTCGTATTCTATGGTTACGATTCTACCAGATATGTCTTTTTCATTCCGTCGAAAATCAATTTTACGGTATAGACGCTTATGACCTCCCCCTCTATGCCTTGCGGTAATGATTCCTCTGGCATTACGACCTTTACCACAACGACGCTGTCCATAGATCAAATTATTTCGTGGATTGGATTTCACTTGACTGCCGACGGTTCTGCTCGAGGTAGAAGTTTTGTATAAAGGTATCGCCGTGTTATTAAGTATTTTGATTTAAGTTCTTTTCTTTCTAAATTTAAGTTCTTTTCTTTCTAAGAGGTGGAATAGAATAACCCGGTTGAAGCGTAATAATCATGCGTCTATAATGCATTGTATGTCCCATAATGGGTCCCTTTCTTCTACCCTTTCCCGGGAGTCGATGACTATTCATAGCTATTACCTTGACACCAAAAAAGAGTTCGACCCAATGCTTTATTTCTGTCCTAGTTGATCCTGATTCGACATTAGAAGTATATTGATTGTTCCCCAATAACCGAATACTTTTGTCTGTAAATACTGCATATTTGATTCCATCCATAAATCTATTTTCTTCCCTATGAGTTCCGGTATCGATAAGAATTCTACTTCTTACTGTTCATATGTTATGATATGAATATACCATAGTAATTATATTAATTCGTTATGTATGGATGATGAGATTCCATTGATACGGAGCCAATTCCAATAGACGTATTGAACGTTCGCGTTGTACTGCATCCAGCAGGAATTGAACCTACGAATTTGCCAATTATGAGTTGGGCGCTTTAACCATTCAGCCATGGATGCGTAATGGGGATTAGCATATATTTCAAGTATCTAGCCTAACTCTATAGAAAAATCGTTATATATTCTATATAATAATAAATATAATAATAATAATAATAAATATAATAAAAATTTCCAAGTCAATTCTACATGATAATTAATAATAAAAATTTCCAAGTCAATTCTACATGATAATTAATAATAAAAATTTCCAAGTCAATTCTACATGATAATAATAAAAATTTCCAATATTAATTAAATACATATATAAATATAAAGTCAAATTTTAAAGAAATCCTAAGGAGGAATCAATATCAATATGAGGCAAGACAGGGCAAAACGACGTCTATATAAATCCTGGATTTTTGAGTTTAGGGAGGTATTGAGAGAGATCAAGAATTCTCACTATTTCTTAGATTCGTGGACCAAATTGGATTCAGTGGGATCTTTCATTCACGTTTTTTTCGACCAAGAACGTTTTATGAAACTCTTTGACCCACGAATAGTCAGTATCCTCTTTTCACGCGATTCGCAGGGTTCAACAAGCAATCGATCTTTCACGATCAAAGGTGTAGTACTGCTTGTAGTAGTGGTCCTTCTACATCGTCTTAACAATCGAAATCTGGTCGAAAGAAAAAATATCTATTTGAGGGGGCTTCTTCCTATACCCGTAAACTCCATTGGACCCAGAAATGATTCATTGGAAGACTCTTTTGAGTCTTCCAATATCCATAGGTTGATTGTTTCGCTCCTGTATCTTCCAAAAGGGAAAGAGATCCCTGAGAGTTCTTTCATGGATCCGAAAGAGAGTACTTGGATCAATCAAAGAAAGGTTCAACAACTTCCCAAAGAAATCGAAGAATTTCTTGGGAATCCTACAAGATCCTCTCGTTCTTTTTTCTCTGACAGATGGTCAGAACTTTATCTGGGTTCGACTCCTACTGAGAGGTCCACTAGAGATCAGAAATTGTTGAAGAAACAACAAGATGTTTCTTTTGTCCGTTTCAGGCGATCGGAAAATAAAGAAATGGTTGATATATTCAAGATAATTACGTATTTACAAAAAACCGTCTCAATTCATCCTATTTCATCAGATCAGGGATGCGATATGGTTCCGAAGGATGAACCGGATATGGACAGTTCCAAGAAGATTTCATTCTTGAACCAAAATCCATTTTTTGATTTATTTCATCTATTCCATGACCGGAACAGGGGAGGATACACGTTTCACCACGCAGAAGAGAGATTTCAAGAAATGGCGGATCTATTAACTCTATCAATAACCGAGCCGGATCTGGTGTATCATAAGGGATTTGCCTTTTCTATTGATTCCTGCGGATTGGATCAAAAAAAATTCTTGAATGAGGTATTCAACTCCAGGGATGAATCGAAAAAGAAATCTTTATTGGTTCTACCTCCTATTTTTTTTGAAGAGAATGAATCTTTTTATCGACAGATAAGAAAAAATTGGGTCCGGTGCGGGAATGCTTTGGAAGATCCAAAACCAAAAAGAGTGGTATTTGCTATCAACAACATAATGAAGGCAGTCAATCAATATAGATTGATCCAAAATCTGATTCAAATCCAATATAGCATCCATGGGTACATAAGAAATGGTTCGAATCGATTTTTTTTTATGAATAGATCCGATCGCAACTTCGAATATGGAATTCAAAGGGATCAAATAGGAAATGATACTCTGAATCATAGAACTATAATGAAATATACGATCAACCAACATTTATCAAATTTGAAAAAGAGTGAGAAGAAATGGTTCGATCCTCTTCTTTCTCGAACCGAGAGATCCATGAATCGGGATCCTGATGCATATAGATACAAATGGTCCAATGGGAGCAAGAATTTCCAGAAACATTTGGAACATTTCGTTTCTGAGCAGAAGAGCCGTTTTCAAGTTTTTCAAGTAGTGTTCGATCGATTACGTATTAATATTATTAATATATTAATTAATATTAATCAATATATTAATAATATTAATATTAATCAATATTCGATTGATTGGTCCAGGGTTTTCGACAAACAAGATCCTTCTAAGCCACTTCGTTTATTTTGGTCCACCTTTTTGCGTCTCTTTTTGCCCAAGTTCCGTCTCTTTTTGCCCAAGTTCCTTCTCTTTTTGTCTAAGTCACTTTCTTTTTTCTTTGTGAGTTTCGGGAATACCCCCATTCGTGGGTCCGAGATCCACATCTCTCAATTCAAAGGTCCGAATGATCAACTCTGCGATCAGTTGTTAGAATCAATAGGTGTTCAAATCGTTCATTTGAATAAATTGAAACCCTTCTTATTGGATGATCATAATACTTCCCAAAAATCTAAATTGTTGATCGATGGAGGAACAATATCACCATTTTTGTTCAATAAGATACCAAAGTGGACGATTGACTCATTCCATACTCCTACTAGAAAAAATCGCAGGAAATCCTTTGATAACACTGATTCCTATTTCTCAATGCTATCCCACGATCGAGACAATTGGATGAATCCCGTGAAACCATTTCATAGAAGTTCATTGATATCTTCTTTTTTAAAAGCAAATCGACTTCGATTCTTGAATAATCCACATCACTTCTGGTTCTATTGTAACAAAAGATTCCCTTTTTATGTAGAAAAGGCCCGTATCAATAATTATGATCTTACGTATGGACAATTCCTTAATATCTTGTTCACTGGCAACAAAAAATTTTCTTTGTGCGTCGGTAAAAAAAAACATGTTTTTTCGGAGAGAGATGCTATTTCAACGATCGAGTCACGGGTATCTAACATATTCATACCTAACGATTTTCCAATTCTATCCGCTCGATTCGTTCGTAGAGCTCTTTACGCAATCGCAGACATTTCTGGAACACCTCTAACAGAGGGACAAATAGTCAATTTAGAAAGAACTTATTGTCAACCTCTTTCAGATATGAATCCGTCTGATTCAGAAGGGAAGAACTTGCATCAGTATCTCAATCTCAATTTCAATTCAAACATGGGTTTGATTCACATTCCATGTTCTGATAAATATTTACGAGCCAAAAAGAGGAAAAAACAGAGTCTTTGTCTAAAGAAATGCGTTGAGAAACGGCAGATGGATAGAATCTTTCTACGAGCAAATCTCTCAAAAAAATGGAAGCTGTTCCAAACATATCTGCCATGGTTCTTTACTTCGACAGGGTACAAATATCTAACTTCGATAGGGTACCAATATCTACATCTAAATTTCATCCTTTTAGATACTTTTTTAGACCTATTGCCGATACCGATACGAAGTAGCAGTCAAAAAGTTGTATCCATTTTTCACGATATTATGGATATATCACGGCGAATTCCTCGGAAAATATGGTGGGCGATTCTTCCACAACGGAATCGGATAAGTCAGATTTCGAGGAAGTGTTTACATAGTCTTCTTCTGTCCGAAGAAATGATTCATCGAAATAATGAGTCACCCCTTTCATTCTGGGTACATCTGGGATCACCAAATGCTCGGGAGTTCTTCTATTCAATCCTTTTCCTTCTTCTTGTTGCTGGATATCTCGTTCGTACACATCTTCTCTTTGTTTCCCGAGCCTCTAGTGAGTTACAGACAGAGTTCGAAAAGATCAAATCTTTGATGATTCCATCATACATGATTGAGTTACGAAAACTTCTGGATGGGTATCCTCCATCTGAACTGAATTCTTTCTGGTTAAAGAATCTCTTTCTAGTTGCTCTGAAACAATTAGGATATTTTCTAGAAGAAATACGGGGTTCTGCTTTTGGCAGCAACATGCTATTGGGTGGTGGTCCCGCTTATGGGGTCAAATCAATACGTTCTAAGAAGAAATATTTGAATATCAATCTCATCGATATCATCGATTTCCTAAGTCTTATACCAAATCCCATCAATCGAATAACTTTTTCGAGAAATACGAGACATCTAAGTCGTACAAGTAAAGAGATCTATTCATTGATAAGAAAAAGAAAAAACGTGAACGGTGCTTGGATTGATGATAAAATCGAATCCTGGTTCGCGAACAGTGATTCGATTGATGATGAAGAAAGAGAATTCTTGGTTCAGTTCTCCACCTTAACGAAGGAAGAAAGGATTGATAAAATTCTATTGAGTCTGACTCATAGTGATCATTTCTCAAAGAATGACTCTGGTTATCAAATGATTGAACAACCGGGATCCGTTTACTTACGATACTTAGTTGACATTCATAAAAAGCGTCTAATGAATTATGAGTTCAATAGATCCTGTTTAGCAGAAAGGCGGATATTCCTTGCTCATTATCAGACAATCACTTATTCACATTCACAAACCTCGTGTGGGGCTAATAGTTTTAATTTCCCATCTCATGGAAAACCCTTTTCGCTCCGATTAGCCCTATCCCCCTCTAGGGGTATTTTAGTGATAGGTTCTATAGGAACTGGACGATCCTATTTGGTCAAATACCTAGCGACAAACTCCTACGTTCCTTTCATTACGGTATTTACGAACAAGTTCCTGGATGACAAGCCTCAAGGTTATTTTTATGAAGAGAGCGATTTTGAAGATGATGATGACGATTTTTATGATAGTAACGACGATGACCTTGACCTTGATATTGATATTGATATTGAAAAGGAGCTGCTAACTTTGACGAGTGAGATAACTATAGATAGGGAAATGACGCCGAAAATAGACCTATTTGATATCACCCTTCAACTCGAATTAGCAAAATCAATGTCTCCTTGCATAATATGGATTCCAAACATTCATGATCTGTCTGTGAATGAGTCAAATTACTTATCCCTCGGTCTATTAGTGAACCATCTCTCCGGGGATTGTGAGGATTGTGAAAGCTCCTCCACTAGAAATATTCTAGTTATTGCTTCGACTCATATTCCCAAAAAAGTGGATCCCGCTCTAATAGCTCCGAATAAATTAAATACATGCATTAAGGTACGAAGGCTTCTTATTCCACAACAACGAAAGCACTTTTTCACTCTTTCATATACTAAGGGATTTCACTTGGAAAAGAAAATGTTCCATACTAATGGATTCGGGTCCATAACCATGGTTTCCAGTGCACGAGATCTTGTAGCACTTACC